AAAAATTCGAAATTATTTCTGTTTTTTTCCTTTTTGCATTAAATCAAATAAAAATAAAAAATTCTAATTCTATAAGGTTGAATAAAAAATAGATTAATTTTACTTTTGATATAATTGCTATGCTTAGTGTGTGACTCGTTAGTTTTTTCTTTAGAGTTTAAAGCTGGGCTTCAAAAAAAAAAACGGACTCCCACTATGAACTTAATAACTATATAAAATAAACGAAAACTAATAACCAACTTATTGCTTCGTATTGTCGAGATCCCCCAAAACAGTCACTATATGATTGAATGACTGAATCAATCATATAGTTGTAACAACTGAAATTTTCATAAAAAACAAATCTTATTATGGATTTTAAAGAAAAAAAATAAAGGGATGCGGATAAATGGAAAGGTGATAGAAAGAGAGAACAAAAATATCAATGATAGATGATTCCAATATGTATATGTATGGTCTATGAATCACCTCATAAAAGGCAGTGTGATAAAGCATTAATATTGATATATTAATATATATAATAATACAAATAATAAAGTATAATATAAATAATAAAGAGCCCTGGGTTAATAGAAACTGAGGAGATTGACTCGGGAACAAATTTTGTTGGGAGCTCCGTTGCAGAGTTCAGGCCTAACCATTAATGGAGAAGCTATAAGAACGACGAAACCTGTGACTATATAAGATTCTACTAGTAAAATCTAAATAAAATAGAAAATAAAAACGAATCCTAATGATTCATCGGACGGGATAGCGGAACGAACCAAGAACAAATTGATTTACTCTGAAAGGTCATGGATTGATCCTACGAATGAAGCAGGAAAGAGTCAATATCCGCCCGCGAAACCCTTATTTATTTATTGTATTACAATATTGTCTTGACTCGATAAGAGTAAAAAAAAAATAGGGATTCGTTATAAAAAATAAGCATTATCTATAAATATACACATTTAGCCATATATGGAGCTTCCTATGTAATAAATGAAATATCAAAAAATCCCATTATTTAATTTAGTGTACTAATTTTGAAATAAATATGTATCTGTATCGAATCTTTTCATTCGCGAGGAGCTGGATGAGAGGAAACTCTCATGTCCGGTTCTGTAGTAGAGGTGTGATTAAGAAAAAACCATCAACTATAACCCTAAAAGAACTAGATTTCGTAAGCACCATAGAGGAAGAATGAAGGGAATATCTTGTCGGGGCAATCGTATTTGTTTCGGCAGATACGCTCTTCAGGCACTTGAACCCGCTTGGATCACAGCTAGACAAATAGAAGCAGGGCGAAGAGCAATGACACGATATGCGCGTCGTGGTGGAAAAATATGGGTACGTATATTTCCAGACAAACCTGTTACAGTAAGACCTACGGAAACACGTATGGGATCGGGGAAAGGATCTCCCGAATATTGGGTATCCGTTGTTAAACCAGGCCGAATACTTTATGAAATGAGTGGAGTATCAGAAACTGTAGCCAGAGCAGCTATCTCAATAGCTGCGTGCAAAATGCCTATACGAACTCAATTTATTATTTCAGGATAGGGATATAGAACTAAAGATAAACAAAAGGGGTATTGAGAATGAAAAAACAACTGCGGGTTTATTTATTTCTAGACAAACACTATTTCTTTTTTCCTCATTCTTTGCATTGAAATAACAGATTCAAATAAAAATGATATGATTCAACCTCAGACCCTTTTGAATGTAGCAGATAACAGCGGAGCCCGAGAATTGATGTGTATTCGAATCATAGGATCTGGTAATAATCGATATGCTCATATTGGTGACATTATTGTTGCTGTAATCAAAGAAGCAGTGCCCAATATGCCTCTAGAACGATCAGAAGTAATTAGAGCTGTAATTGTACGTACATGTAAAGAACTCAAACGTGACAACGGTATGATAATACGATATGATGACAATGCTGCGGTTGTCATTGATCAAGAAGGAAATCCAAAAGGAACTCGAGTTTTTGGCGCGATTGCTCGGGAATTGAGACAGTTGAATTTTACTAAAATAGTTTCATTAGCTCCTGAAGTATTATAAATACTAGTAGATGAAACTATGATATAGTTATAGTAGGATATCTGAAATGGATTAAATTAGTAGATTGTGTTTCACGCATATACTTTTACTAATTAATAATTGAAATTGAATAATTCAAAATAAAAAAACATGCTGATTATATCAAAATTAAGAAGCACCAATAATTAGAATTCGTCATGGGCAGAGACGTTATTGCTGATATAATAACTTGTATAAGAAATGCTGACATGAGTAAAAATGGAACGGTTCGAATAGCATCCACTAATATCACCGAAAACATTGTTAAAATACTCCTACGAGAAGGTTTTATTGAAAACGTTCGGAAACATCAGGAAAGTAACAAAGATTTCTTGGTTTCAACCTTGCGCCATAGAAGGACTAGGAAAGGAATATATAGAACGATTTTAAAACGTATCAGTCGACCCGGTCTACGAATCTATTCCAACTATCAAAAAATTCCTAAGATTTTAGGTGGAATGGGAATTGTAATTCTTTCCACTTCTCGAGGCATAATGACAGATCGAGAAGCTAGACTAGAAAAAATTGGAGGAGAAATTTTGTGCTATATATGGTGATCTTCCCCCGGTATCAAAAATTGATTCATGAAGGTTTAATTACTGAATCACTTCCCAACGGTCCGAGTCCTTTTAGATAATGAAGATCTAATTCTAAGTTATATTTCAGAGAGGATCCGACGCAGTTTGATACCGATACTGCCGGGAAATAGAGTCAAAATCGAAATAAGTCAGTATGATTCAACTAGAGAACGTATAATTTATAGACTCCGCAACAAGGATTCGAGCGATTAGATGATTTTTGAAAAGATTCCTTTGGTGAGAGATACAACTCGAAGTTAAAAAATAAAATACAAGAGACTTATTTTCTTCCAAGGAATAGATTCAAAATTCAAGTAAGGAGTGAGAAATATGAAAATAAGAGCTTCCGTTCGTAAAATTTGTGAAAAATGTCGACTGATCCGTAGGCACGGACGAATTATAGTGATTTGTTCCAATCCGAGACATAAACAGAGACAAGGATAATCTTTCTTTTATAAAATTTCTCAAAGAAAAAAGGGCCATGTAAAAATAAAGGATCCGCTTTAACATGAAATGGATATCTCCGTATCTTTCTGTATATTTCTGATTCATATTTATGAGATGAAAAAATATGATAAAACCTATACCAAAAATTGGTTCGCGTAGGAATGGACGTATTGGTTCACGTAAGAATGGACGTAGAATACCAAAAGGGATTATTCATGTTCAAGCGAGTTTCAACAATACTATTGTAACTGTTACAGATGTACGAGGTCGGGTGGTTTCTTGGGCCTCCGCCGGTACTTCTGGATTCAAAGGCACAAGAAGAAAGACACCCTATGCTGCTCAAGCCGCTGCCTCAAACGCTATTCATACTGTAGTGGATCAGGGTATGCAACGAGCAGAAGTTATGATAAAGGGTCCTGGTCTCGGAAGAGACGCAGCATTACGAGCCATTCGTAGAAGTGGTATACTATTAAGTTTCGTACGTGATGTAACACCTATGCCACATAATGGATGTCGACCTCCTAAAAAAAGACGTGTGTAAAAATAAGAATTAAACGGATTGCAAGAGAAATAAATGATTCAATGATCTGATCAAATAATAATATTTAGTATGGTTCGAGAGGAAATAGCAGGATCCACTCGAACACTACAGTGGAAATGTGTTGAATCAAAAGTAGACAGCAAGCGTCTTTATTATGGTCGTTTCATTCTGTCCCCGCTCATGAAAGGGCAAGCGGATACCATAGGTATTGCCATGCGAAGGGCTCTACTTGGAGAAATAGAAGGAACATGTATCACACGTGCAAAATCTGAGAGGGTGCCGCATGAATATTCTACGATAGTAGGTATTGAGGAATCGGTACATGAAATTTTAATAAATTTGAAAGAAATTGTATTGAGAAGTAATCTGTATGGAGTTAGAGACGCATCCATTTGCGTCAGGGGTCCTAGATACGTAACCGCTCAAGATATCATCTCACCACCTTCCGTGGAAATAGTTGACACAACACAGCATATAGCTAACCTGACAGAACCGATTGATTTGCGTATTGGATTACAAATCAAGAGAGATCGTGGATACCGTATGAACCCCACAAATAACTCTCAAGACGGAAGTTATCCTATAGATGCTGTATCCATGCCTGTTCGAAATGCAAATCATAGTATTCATTCTTATGGAAATGAAAAACAAGAAATCCTTTTTCTAGAAATATGGACGAATGGAAGTTTAACTCCTAAGGAAGCACTTTATGAAGCTTCTCGTAATTTGATTGATTTATTTATTCCCTTTCTACATGGGGAGGAAGGGGACATTCATTTCGAGGGAAAAAAAAACAGGTTTACTCTACCCCTTTTTACCTTTCCAAATAGATTAACTAATCTAAAGAAAAACAAAAAAAGAATTCCGTTGAAATGTATTTTTATTGACCAATCAGAACTGCCCCCCAGGACCTATAATTGTCTCAAAAGGTCCAATATACATACATTGTTGGACCTTTTGAGTAACAGTCAAGAAGATCTTATGGGAATTGAATATTTTCGCACAGAAGATGTAAAACAGATATTGGACATTCTACAGAAGCATTTCGCAATCCATTTACCTAAGAATAAGTTTTAATTTTAAATCTATTATAATTTTTTCATATTCTTTTTATTAATTTTATTAAAGATTATTAAAAAAAAAAAAAAAGAAAAACTTCATTTTTTATCTTCGGCACACGATCCGTATTTTCGCAGAATAGATCATAATAAAATTCATGTATCTAGGGAGGATTCACTTTAGAAGCGACTATTCCCTAGATACCTACACGTGGTATTTCACAATTGAATCAATTTGAAAAAGACCTAAAGTTAGAGATTTATCAATAGGTAATGTTGCTCCAATACCTAACCAAAGAGCTACTGCGGTAC